AAAGCCTTGGTGTGGACACACTTTTAAATCTGCAATTTAATGTTGTTTATTCAACTACAAGGCCATATAGTTACAACTAAAAATAATGGTCCTCTGATTGTTATAAGGATAGAGGATAGAAGAGGGGAGGATGTTGTATTGGAGTGTCATGGTTTATTTTGTGATAAGGTAAAGTTGAACACTATCCTTAAATAATAGAATAAATTTATTAATGACCCCACAATCAGAACTAGTATGGGGATTAGTAGTAGAGAATCTATAGTAGTTATAAATACTATTCATTTGGGGGCAAACCCGAGTAGGGGTGGCAGTCCTCCAAGAGATATCAGAAGGAACGAGAGAGATATAAATGAGGAGTTTGGTATATTTATAATAGAGAAGTTTATAACTGATTTTAATTGACTTGTCTTGTTTATTAAAAATATAATAGAGATATTAATAGCACAATAGACTGAGAAATATAAAATTGAAATTGATAATGAAGAGATAGTTGCTATTAATATTCATCCCAAGTGTCCGATGGAGGAGTAAGCTAAAATAGTTCGGAGCTGGGTCTGGTTTATTCCCCCCATGCCTCCGACAATGGCTCTTATTGTTCTAAAGAGAACGACGGTGATAGGGTTTAAACATGTGATAGTTGACATAGCTAGTATAATAGGGGCCAGTTTTTGTCAGGTTGCAAGGATTATACAGTTTATTCACGATATCCCTCTTATTACATGGGGGAGTCATCAATGGGTTGGTGCAGCCCCTAATTTTAGTATAATTCTTAAGCATATAATAGATGTATACACTGACTGGTTTAAACTAAATATAGATGAATTTAATACTATTATTGCTGTTACTATAAGAATTCCTCTCCCAATAGTTTGTACAATAAAATACTTTACGGCGCTTTCAGTTTCTTGTAGATTAGAAGAAGAAGAGATTACTGGAATGAATGAGAGAAGATTAAGTTCTAGACCTATCCACATATAGACTCAGTTACTGCTTGATAGGGCTATAATGGAGCCTAGAATTATAGTGGAGATAAATAGTGTTGTAGATGGAACAAACATAGAATTATAAAAGGAATCGAACCTCTTAGGTTAAAAGTTAGAAGCTTTATCCTACACCTGTATAATTCATGATCATTCTAGAGATCCTTCATTTCATTCGTGGACGAGACCTAATATAAGGATTACGAAGAAAATAGATAGGGTTACACGGATTGATGGGGATAATGATAGAAGAGGCGCCGGCATTAGAAGAGCAATTTCAATATCGAACACTAAGAAAATTACTGCTAGAATAAAGAAACGTATTGAGAATGGGATGCGGGCTGATGAGGAGGGATCAAACCCGCATTCAAATGGGGTTAATTTTTCAAAGTTTAGTATTCTTCGAGAGTTTAATAATAGAGTTGATATAATAATTAATAGGGGGAACAACGAGGCGATTAGAAATATAGTTAATGTTAGGTACATTCTTTTGGGGAAAATCATTTCCTATTTATGAAGTAAAAGTTCATGGCTATTGCAAGCTTCCAAAAGAGGTATTGGGGGAGAGGCCCCATGTTCAACGTCATCAGAGTTGTCCGTTCATTCCGGCGCAATACCACCTTGCTATAGAAGTAAATAGGATTAGGGAGATTAAGGATATAGGAAGAAACTGTTTTCATGTTAGACTTATTAATTTGTCATAACGTATACGTGGGTACGCTCCTCGAGCTCAAATAAACAAAATTGCAATAAAAGTTGTTGTTGTTATTAGGATTAGATCTATAGTGATGTTATTTAACGATCAGGTTATAAAAATAGTTGCTGTGAATAGACTTATAACGATAATGTTTATATACTCTGCTATAAAGATTAGAGCAAAAGTTCCAGACCTATATTCAGTGTTAAACCCCGACACTAGCTCTGACTCTCCTTCGGCAAGATCGAATGGGGTGCGGTTGGTTTCGGCTAAACATGAGATAAATCAGGTGCATATAATAGGCCATACGATAATAAATAGTATAAATATAGCTGGGTATAATATAGTGTTAAATCTTAATGATTTTATAATAATAAGTGGGGTTAGTATAATTAAAGCTATCCTAACCTCGTATGAGATAGTTTGAGCGATGCTTCGTAGGGCGCCGATTAAAGCGTATTTACTATTCGAAGCCCACCCTCTAAGTAGTGTTGTATATACATTTATTCTTGAGATACATAGAAATAAGAGAACTCCTCATTTTATAAATATAGGGGAGGCTGAGTGAGGGTAAAGTGTTCATATAATTAAAGCAAGAAATAGTCCTAGTATTGGGGCGGCTACGAACGGGATTGAGTTGGCTAATGATGGTTTATTTAACTCCTTTACAAATAATTTAATTGCATCGGCAAAGGGTTGCGGGATTCCTGATAGTCTTACTTTGTTCGGTCCTTTCCGTAATTGAATATATCCTAAAATTTTTCGTTCTAGAAGAGTGAAAAATGCCATGGCTACTAGGGCGCAAATATACGTGATTGTGATAGAAGAGATAGAGGAAATAGCGAGCATTATTGCAAGAAACTTATTCATATTTAGAGCTTAAATCTAATGCACTAATCTGCCATTGCAATATGGCTGTAGTAAAATTATTACATGATTTGATTGCAATTCAAATGCCTTGAGTTAGGCTATACAGCCAGTATCATAGTGGAGTCGAACCACTATTGGAGACTTTCAAAATCCCCTTGTCCCGGACTATGGTACGTGAGTAATAGGTAGGAAATTTCCTGTGGGTTGATCCTAAGTCAAGTGCATATCTCTGCCAACCTATTATTATTATATATTTTAAATTATATTATATTTGTTCAGCTTAGTAAATATTATTTGTGTTGCCAGGTCCTTTCGTACTATGGAACACTTTTATATTATGGATAGAAACTAACCTGGCTTACGCCGGTCTGAACTCAGCTCATGTAGTGTTTTAATGGTTGAACAAACCAACATATTTAGGCTTCTGCGCCTAATTGATACACTAAGCCAACATCGAGGTGCCAACCCCCGCTGTCAATGTGATCTCTCTAGCGGGATTAGCCTGTTATCCCTAAGGTAGCTATGTTCTATTTTCTTGTGATATAGATTAGGGGGTGCCCCATGATTATTAGAGACGGTTTATGTGGTCTCTGATCATCCCAATCAAATTAGTGGCAGATATTAGTGTTTTAATATAATTAAATTAGTTCTGCAACTAATAAAGCTCTATAGGGTCTTTTTGTCCTATAATATTATTCAGGCATCTTCACCTGAGCTTCAGTTTTTATTGCGCACAGTTGAGACAGAATTTTTTCGTGTGTCCATTCATACTAGCCCCCAATTAAAGGGCAAATGATTATGCTACCTTTGCACGGTCAGAGTACCGCGGCCGTTGAGAGAATCCCACTGGGCAGGATGGACCTGCTATATATTCAGCAGGCGGTGTTTTTGGTAAACAGGCGAAAAAAGAGTTTGCCGAGTTCCTTAACTGTGTGTGGTGTGTTTGTGATTAGATTTAATATTTTTACTATATATTAATTGGGTTAGCAAATACTTGTAATTACATGATAGGTTATACATATTGGTTTGTATATTTCATTTATGTTTTTCATATTAATAAAATTAAGGTGGTTAATTATATAAACTTTGACGTGGTTAGAGGTGGCTGATGGTAGGCCTACTTAAATTTTTAACATTATTAATATAGTACTGGTTATTGAAGCTTAGCCTTCATTAACTTTATAGTGAGCCACTATTCCAACTTAAATTGGTTATCATGAAACCAGCTATCTCAAAGCGCGTGGGTATGTAGCCTCTGTAGCTCTCTCTTACTATAATATTGCAACATTATAATGTTGGTGCTTAACAGGAGAGATTCAGCTCGTGTTTGATTCGGGTTGGTTCTATATGTATTAAACTTGTAACTCCATTATGCGAAAGGTACAGGAAAACTTGCTTTTTTGTGATGCGGAATTAATTTCTTTGTGTGGGTTTAGTGAGTAGATTATATAAAGGAAGTTTTTTAAGTTTGATTTATCTTATAGTGTGATCTCAAAATAAGAGATTAGTCTCTATCTGTTCAGTGTAAGTGAAATGCATAATCATGCTCTATTTTGAAGGCACAACTTCAGTTACGCCTACTGTGTTACGACTTGTCTCCCCTTTCGGCGAGAGTGACGGGCGATGTGTGCACATCTTAGATTGCGGTTTCAATTCATTATTCTATTATAAATTTACTATTAAGTCCAATTTTGATGTAACATGTCGGCTACACGTCCAGTTATTTAATTAATGTAGTCCATTGTGTCTCAACCGTTAGCTGCACTTTGACCTGACGTGTGGAAGAAAGTAAAAGGTTCTTTTGGTTAACTTTATCTCTTTTAAGGTTAACTTACGACGGCAGTACACTGACTGAGTATTCAAGGTTGAGTGGGGTTAATCGTGGATTGTCGATTCTACAACAGACTCCCCTAATAGCGTAAGATGCCGCCAATGTTCTTTGGGTTTTAAACATGTGCTCGTAGTGCCCGGCATGTTTTTTATGGGGTGGGATAGAAGGGTATCTAATCCTTGTTTTTTTCCACCCTTTCGTTAGTGTGAGATGTGAATTATTTAAGGTTTACAGTTTATATTGTACTATTGTTATAAAATGTTCACATCAATACTTTACCGATTGCTTTGATTTGTGTTTATCGTATAACCGCGATAGCTGGCACGAATTTTATCAACACTAGGATTGTTATCCGTTTCTAATGTTTTTAGTTGGGCAGGATTCTATACTGCAGGCGTGAATAATATAAATTTTATGATTAGTCTTATTATGTTGTGTTGAGGATTCTTTTAGAATTATAACAACACTTTACTCACGGGAGCGCTGTAGCTGGCATGTATAACATTACAATATAACCAAAGGGGTAGCTAGAATCAAACAATTATCACATAGAAATGAAGGATGGTGATGAAATTAAAGCAAACACTGGGATAATGTGTAAGAAAATTACGTTTAAGTTTCGAGTATTTACTTGGGTTAAAAAATTTAAAGAGGTAGATAAAGCCCCGTGGTTTATTCTAGTGTATAAAATTAGGGAGTACGCGGCTGCAGTGAATCTTATAATAGCTAGAGGAACTCTGTTTAGTAAAGAGGTTATTATTCTTGCTGTAATTAGTATGATTTCTCTTAAAAGGTTGATAGATGGGGGGGCAGCCATATTGGCTGCCGATATAACAAACCATAATATGGTTATTGATGGGAGGATAGAGTTTATACCTTTGTTTAGAATTAGGTTACGCGATGAAGTAAGTTCATAGACTATATTTGCTGCGGCAAATAATGCGGAGCTGAGAAGGCCGTGGGCTAGTATTATAGTTACAGCTCCGTATAGCCCTCATGACGAGTTAGAAAGGACACCGGCTATAACTAGTCTTATGTGCCCTACTGATGAGTAGGCAATAAGGGATTTTATATCGGTTTGGCGTACGCAGATTAGTCTAGTTACTATACCTCCCCAAAGTCCTATTATTATTATTGTAAGCTTGATCGAAGGGTGAACTGGGGGTATTATATGTGCGATACGTAGTATGCCGTACCCCCCTAGTTTTAGAAGAATGGCTGCAAGGATTATGGACCCGGCTACAGGGGCCTCGACGTGAGCTTTAGGTAGTCATAAATGGGTGAAGAATATAGGAAGTTTTACTAGGAACGCCATGTTGAGTAAAAATCATGATATTTTTAGGCTGTCCGTAATGTTGAATTTAGGTCTTATCAGCCTTAAGTCAACTCTTGAGTTGTGTATAAAGGAAATTATACCTAATAAGGGAAGACTTGCGGTGATGGTGTACATTATTATATACATCCCTGCTTGGATTCGTTCAGGTTGGTACCCCCATATTAGGATGATTAGAAGGGTTGGGATAAGAGAGGCCTCGAATATAATATAGAACAGAAAAATGTTGTTTGAAGTAAATCTTATAATAAGAATTAGTATAAGAATAGAGTTTAAAGTGAGGAATGAACTTGGTATATTATTATTAGTTAGGATCTTTTGTCTTGTAATAATTACTAAGGGGGTAATTCACAGTGTAAGAGCTACTATAATGAAAGATATTATATCCAGTGATAAGAATGTTGAAAAGATATAGGGGGCTGTATGAATTGGTATTATGCAAGTAATAAAGATTACAACTATAAGTGAAGTGCTTATTAAGATAAAAGTTCAGTTATACGATATTATTAGTAGGAGCATAGATGGGATGATGAATTTTAGCATTTATTGGTTGATAATGAAGAAATGTGGTCGTTACCATACGATCGAGCTATTATTACTATACAAGCTAGACCTAGACTGGCCCCACAAGCCCCGAATGTTAGAATAATTAAGGTTACGAATATTCATGAATATAGCATTAAAACTATAATTGTTACTAAAATTGTTAAGATTATTCCCTCGAACGCAAGAAGGGCTATTAAAAGGTGTTGACGTTGTAATATTACACATGTAATTGGAATTATAACAAGAATTGGTGCGATGTTGGCAAAAGTTGGGGACATAGTATGTAGAGTTTTAATTCAGTCTTTGGTTTACAAGACCAACGCTTCTAGTTTAGCTTTACATACGTCAGACTACAGGAGAATTCCTGAATTTTAGCTCCCAAAGCTAATGTTTTTATTAAACTATAGTCTGTATCTAACACTTATGTGTATTATTAACATGAAAAGTTAATGTATTGGTTATACTATAGATACATGGGGGCTTGTGTTTGAAGAAGGAGATTTCATATCTACGGCTTCAATGTAGTGCTTTTAATTTAAGCTATTCAAACATAACATATAGCTTGCTCTTAATAGGATTAGTGTAGCGGATATAATTTGGTTGGTAGTTGGGTTAAACTGTGGCAGGGTTAGACCCATGCTTTTAGATTTTACGAAGTTAAACAATAATTGGGGGGATTCATTCCATCCTTGGTCTGTGATTTTTAGTTGGAAATATGGGTTATACATTGAAATAGGGATAGAGGAATGGCATGAAATTGGGGTTAGGAATCATATTAGGGCGTTTATAGATGTAAATAGTGAGAAGGCTTTAGAGCTTGATACACATATCATTGTGCCGATTGCCACTCCTGCTATAAGTATTAAAAGAGGTATTGTTTTAAGGTGTAGGGGGAGAATAGGCTCTTTTAGAGGGGCTATTAGAGCTCAGTTAATAGCGCTTCCTCCTATTAACGCCCCCAGAGTCAAGATTATTAGAGATTTAATTTGGGATAAATGCTCTTCGGTGTACTGAGGGGCCGGGCTGAAAGTAGGGCCGATTAGAACGTATGCGGTAAAACGAGTGGAGTAGGCGGTGGTTAGGATTGTGGCGGTCATAAACATAAGGATGATTAGAAAGTTGGTTTGTGAGGCTAAATAAGATTCAATAATTATATCTTTTGAATAAAATCCGGCTAGGAATGGCATGCCACATAGGGCTATGTTAGCGATGGTTATTGCCGCAGAAATAAACGGGACTTGGTGGCTTACATTCCCCATAGTGCGGAGGTCTTGACTGTGGTGATGGAGGTGAATTAAATTACCTGCGCAAATAAATAGAAGAGCTTTAAATAAGGCATGAGTAATAAGGTGGAAGAATGCGATATTTGGTATGTTTACCCCGATAGTAAATATTATAACACCTAATTGACTTAAAGTAGACAAAGCGATAATTTTTTTTATGTCACATTCTGCTATGGCTCTTATGCCTGCTATCAGTATAGTAAGAGAGGCCACTAAGGTTAATGTGTAGTTAAATATTTGTAAGGATTTTAAAAATGGGTGAAATCGGAACAGGAGAAACACTCCTGCAGTTACTAGAGTAGAAGAATGGACAAGGGCTCTTACTGGGGTTGGTGCGGCTATAGCCGCAGGTAACCAGCTTGAAAATGGTATTTGAGCTCTTTTGGTTATAGCTGCTACTATAATTATAAAAATGATGGCTGTGTCGAAGTTTCTTGAGTGTATGTTAATGATCAGTCAGTGGCCTTGGTTAAAAGATAGAGCGATGCTTAGAAGGATTATCACATCCCCAATACGGTTCGTTAGGGCTGTAATTATACCGGCCCCCAGGGATTTAGGGTTTTGATAGTAAATAACTAACACAAATGATGTAATGCCGAGCCCGTCTCAGCCTAGGAGAAGAGTGATTATATTTGGGAATAAGATTAGAATTAATATAGATATTACAAATAGTATGACTAATAATACGAATCGATCGAGAAATTTTTCATGGGCCATGTATGATTTAGTAAACTGTATGACTCTGGCTGCAATAGTTAATACCGTGCATATGAATAGGGTTCCTGCCGGGTCGATAATTAGTGGCATAGAAAGCTTTGCCGAATAAATGTCTATAATTTGTCACTCTACGATAATCGTTCTGTTGATAAATATAGAGGATATAGCGGTTACTAAAAATAGGAAGGCGAAGATGGATAAAACTATAGTAATGGTCGATAACATAGTGAAAAACGAATCCGTATTTCTGAAGCCACAATTCAGTGTTTTAATTAAACTACTTTCACTAGAAGTGGGTGCTGATAAACACCTTTAACCGGGCCGAAACCAGTGTTAGACACTTCTTATAATGGGTGGTCATCGGCGTATAGCCTTAAAAGAAGACAAAAAATGTACCCTTGAATTACGCAAATACCTATTTCAAATAGAATGTAAACAATTTGGATTGAAATTAGTATGATAAATGCGAATAGACTGCCAAATATGGATGCAGCTGCGTATGAACCAATTAGGGTAAGAACAATATGTCCTGCGCTTATGTTAGCCGCCAGTCGGAAAGATAGAGTTAGAGGACGTACTGAGATACTAATTGTTTCGATAATAACTAGAAATGGGTTAAGTCAATCTGGGGCCCCTCCGGGGAGCAAAGCGGCAGCTCACCTTTTTAGGTCGTAGGCTATTGCTGATAAAATTAAGGTTAACCATAATGGTAATCCGAATGTTAATGTAAATAGTAGGTGTCTTGAGTACCTAAATAAATAGGGGACAAGCCCTATGAAGTTAGTTATAATAATTATTAGAAACAGGGCTGTTAAAATATTGTTAAACCCTTTGATGTGGGCAGCTCTCGTTCGGTCTGCTTGAGAGTTTATTACTCTTAGTGTTATAAATATTAGCCATTGAATATTAGACGGGGTGGCCCATGTAGAGGAGAAAAATATAACTATGGAGGTTATAAATAGTATTCAGAATACTGACGAGGAATAAGTTGCATGAATAGAGTTTATATTTGGATCAAAAGAAGAAAAGATGTCTAACATCATCAAGATCTGGTGTATACCATTGGGAGCTTTGAAGGCTTCTAGTTTAGTTAACTTAAGATCTTAGTTAATATTGTTATCTCATAATTGAGCTCTAATTGGGATTATTATATGGAATACAAAATATATGATGGTGAATAGTTGACCTAAGAGTTCGTAAGGGGGCTCTACAGGGCATCCACCGATTCATGTTAGAAGAAGAGTGTCAGCACTTAGTATTCAAAATATGATTTGAGATGGTGGGTAAAATATTAGTCCGCGTGCTTTATGTGTGGCTATCAAAGGGAGAGCGAATAACACTAGGATTGCGGCGAATATGGCTACTACACCTCCTAATTTGTTTGGTACGGAGCGTAAGATGGCGTAGGCTCATAGAAAATATCATTCTGGCTTGATATGAATTGGAGTGACTAGAGGGTTAGCTGGAACGAAGTTTTCAGGGTCTCCAAGTACATTTGGCATAAATAAAGTTACGAACGTTAGTGTTATTAAGAGGATGACAAATCCTACAACATCCTTTAAAGAATAGTATATGTGGAATGGGACTTTAATTATGTTAGAGTTGATGCCTAGTGGATTATTGGACCCTGTTTGATGGAGAAACAAAAGGTGGATTATAGATATAGCTGCTATTAGGAATGGAAGAAGGAAGTGGATTGCAAAGAATCGGTTTAGAGTGGCGTTGTCTACGGCGAAGCCTCCCCACATTCATTCAACGAGTATCTTCCCGATATATGGGATGGCGGATAAAAGATTGGTGATTACAGTTGCTCCCCAAAATCTTATCTGACCTCAAGGTAACACATAGCCCACGAATGCAGTTGCTATTATTATAATTAGTAAGATGACTCCGATGTTTCAAGTTTCTATGTTGATGTATGAACCATAGTAAATGCCACGAGCTACGTGAAGGTAAATACAAATAAATACTCAGGATCCTCCATTCGCATGGATATAACGTAGGAGTCATCCGTAGTTTACATCACGTATAATATGGGCTACTGATGAGAAAGCTATCTCGATGTGAGGAGTGTAGTGTATAGATAGTATTAGTCCAGTGATAATTTGTGCCACCAGGCATACTCCCAATATTGATCCGAAGTTTCATCAGATTGATAAATTATTAGGAGCTGGCAAATCAATTAGACTGTTATTAGCGATTTTAATTCCAGGATGTGTTTTTCGAATTGGGCTAAACATATTCAAAAGGTCGTAATGGGCCTTCAAAAGAGCGAGAGACCTTTACTACCGCAATTAAGGCAAGGAATAGTAGTAAAGCTAGAAAAATAATTAAAATTGCATTATGGTGTAGATATAAGGATGAAACTATATTGGATTGGGGTGAAAGATTAAATGGTTCGCGGGGGCTTAGGATTATAATTGATATGGTTATTAGGGGTATAATTAATCATCAAGATCAGTTAGAAATGTGTTGGTTAGGCTGCAGAGCTGCAAAATACGCAAATATTACTAATATCCCCCCTACATAGATAATAAATGTAATTAGCCTAAATCAGGAACTGGTAACTAGGGAGATTACTATAGCTGTGAAAAGAGCTGTAAATAAGATGGTGGTACCTAAGGAAACGGGTGAGACAGATATAAAAAAAGATATGATAAGAGTTATTAGAATTCTGGTTGTTATTAATATAATCATTGGATCCTTATAGTAAGGAGTGACCTTCTTTAGATGTCAAAGATCTACGTGCGTTTTACACTATACTATAAAGAGCCTCATCAGTAAATACATAGATAGAGGAAAATTCATACAACGTCTACGAAGTGTCAGTATCATGCTGCCGCTTCGAATCCGAAATGGTGACCTGTTCTGAATTGGTGGAGAATAGTTCGGATTAAACATACAGTTAGGAATGTACTTCCAATTAAAACGTGTAGCCCGTGAAAGCCTGTTGCTACAAAAAATGTAGATCCATAGACTCTATCAGCGATGGAGAAGGGGACTTCAATATATTCTCCTGCTTGTAGGTACGTGAAGTAGACTCCTAAAAATACTGTTAAGCTAAGGGCTTGAATTGCCTCTTCACGGCGGCCCTCTATTAGGCTGTGATGAGCTCATGTTACTGTAACTCCTCTAGCTAGAAGAACTGCGGTATTAAGAAGGGGCACCCTGAATGGGTTGATGGGGGTTACTCCGGTAGGAGGTCATGTACAGCCTAACTCTGGGGTGGGAGCAAGGCTTCTGTGAAAGAATGCTCAAAAGAATGCAAAGAAGAATAGAACTTCTGAGGCAATAAAAAGGATTATTCCTCAACGCAGTCCTTTTGTAACGTATGATGTGTGGTGGCCTATGAAAACACCTTCCCGCACTACATCACGTCATCATTGAATTATAGTTAGTACAATGATAGTAAGGCCTAGAACTAGGCATGTTAATCCGTGACCGTGAAATCAGGATGTGAGCCCCACAGTGAGGGCTAAGGCACCAAGAGAGCCAGTGATTGGCCATGGGCTAAATTCTACTAAGTGAAATGGTTGACGCACCATTATTGAAAGAGAGGGGTCTCGTGGGTAGCTTTACAGGCTACTGCTTATTACTCAGCCATTTCAACATCAATGTCAACGAGTGTGGTTAATAGAGCGAGGATTTTGGGGCGGGGTTGGAAAAATGGGAGTGTATTGTCATCATAACAACACACTGGTCGCGATTAATCCTGTCAGTAAAATTAAAGGAGCAGCGATTCATCTTAGGGGAGCAAGGTGTGGCATAAGAGAACATCATTTGATATTTTACGCTCGACAAGCGTATGTTTTTAAATAAACTAGAACTCCTGACAAGAGGATAAATCCATTTTCGGGGTATGAGCCCGATAGCTTTACATTAGCTTATCTTATCTTTTTTTTTTTTTTTTTTTATTTATAGTGCTATGACGAGTGGGCGATTATTATGACGAAAGGTGCGGTTTTCTTAATTTGGGAACAAAAATATGGGTAAATTTTTATTTTATAATATTGAAGGTATACTAAGTTAGGGAATTAGTTAATTTATTATTAACCGTAATTGATGGAGGAAAAGCCTATTATTTAATATGTGGCGGCCATCGAGGTTAGCAGTGGGGAAATTAAAAGAGGGTGTATAAAATTATAACCAAATTTTTATATAGTTGCAAAATAAAGTAAATGTTGAAAAAATTAGATTGAAGTTTCATGAAAAATTGAAATTGGTAAATTTCTGATAGATTGCCCTTTATTTTTATTTTTTTTTAGGAAGAAACCTCGGCACAAGGCCTATTTTTTTTTGAAAAAATTAAGATTTGATTAGAGATTGCCTGCAAAGTGGAAAAATCGTGAAATCCCCATTTATGCCCCTAAATGGCACTTTTTGGGGTGGTTTGTGAATTTACTAATTTTTATTATATAAAACATAATATATATTTTATGTCAAGAAATATATAAAAACTTTCGTGCTCGACAGGAGTTTCGCCGACCGGCGAGGGCCGCCGGATTACGATGCCGAGCCCTCAGCCGGTGTCGGCGAAAAACTTCCAATGTCTGTAAGCTTACGAAAAGAGCTATACAAGGAGCCCTACGGAAAATATAAATTAAATGTTAACATATAAATATTTAAAACTTGAAAACCTTTATATTTTATTTTATTTAAGGAATATTGTTTTCTCATTAATTAAGTTTCAAATTGCATTATGTTTAAAAAATCTTTAGAATTTACAGATGCAGTGCTTGTATAAATACAAGCGTGACAAAAATATAAGTAAGAATTGATAGTTCTCAGCACTGCATTTTTATATTTATTAAATATCCTGTGTGATTTTTAATTTTATAGTTAGTAAAAGAATTATAAATAAAAAAAATTAAAAATCACACTAATTATGTAGTTAATACACTATTACCTAATATTATAATTACAATTTTTTCTTCTTCATTTCCTGTATATTATAATTATATAATTGTTTAAATATTTACACAAATATATATTCTTTTTATATTTATATTATCTTCTATAAATATATATATATATATATATATATGTATATATATATACATATATTTAGCACATATAAAAAATAAAAGAAATAAATAAAAAAAAAAAAATGGTGGGAGGATTGCTTGTGCGTATTGGGGGAGCTATTTTGATTGTTGCTAAGGAAATAAATATAGTTTAATGAGAGAAGTTAAATAATCAAATTTATAGGGTAATTTGATGGTATTGATCGTTGACCTGTGGGGAGGTCGAGTACGATTGCTTAAATGCGTTCGTGTCTATTTATAGTGCTATGACGAGTGGGCGATTATTATGACGAAAGGTGCGGTTTTCTTAATTTGGGAACAAAAATATGGGTAAATTTTTATTTTATAATATTGAAGGTATACTAAGTTAGGGAATTAGTTAATTTATTATTAACCGTAATTGATGGAGGAAAAGCCTATTATTTAATATGTGGCGGCCATCGAGGTTAGCAGTGGGGGAAATTAAAAGAGGGTGTATTGATGATTATTACTTTTTATCACTTTTAGGCATTTAAACTTTTTGCTTGGAAGGCAAGTGTACTATCGTTATACTAAAGTGATAGGTTAGTTAAATTTTATGATTCAGTTAATAAAGGATGAGTTATCTACTGCTTCAATTGCAATTGGTATAAATCTGTGATTTGCTCCACAGATTTCTGAACATTGACCATAATAAACTCCTGGCCGTTGGATGATAAACCCAATTTGGTTGAGGCGTCCTGGGATGGCGTCAACTTTAACCCCTAGGGCTGGGATAGTTCATGAGTGGATTACATCTGCTGCGGTGATTAGTATGCGGATTTCGATGTTTACTGGAAGAACTGTGCGGTTATCTACTTCTAAAAGTCGAAATTGGCCTGGTTCTAAGTCTGGCGTGGGAGTTATATATGAATCAAATTCGATGTTATTAAAGTCAGAGTACTCGTAGCTTCAATATCACTGGTGGCCAATGGCTTTCACGGTTACTCCTGGGTGGGCTACTTCGTCTATTAAGTAGAGCAGGCGAAGTGACGGGAGTGCCAGGAATAATAAAACCCCTGCAGGTAAAACGGTTCAGATAGTTTCTACTTCTTGGGCTTCTAAAATATTACGGCAAGATAGAGAATTTATTATTAAAGCTGCAAGAGCGTAGGCTACAAAAGTGACAACTATGATTAGGACTAGTATGGCATGGTCATGGAAACCAATTAACATAGATATAATGGGGGATGCGGCGTCTTGAAGAAGAAGTTGTCCTCAATGAGACATCTAAGTGGGCTGAGTACAGCAGGGGCTTATGTAACAGATAAGTGCCGGATTGGCTTCCACTTAATGGTTTAGTGATAATTACGGTTTCAGAGAAGTTGTGGAAATCTAAGGGTAGAAGATCTTGTCATTCTTGAGCTGAGGGTTGATGACTTGCTGCGATTACTCCCCGCTGCCTAGCGAAAGCTTCTCAAATAATGAAAATGAACAAGAGAAGGGCTACGAATGATATTATAGACCCTATAGATGAAATTACATTTCATTTTGTTATAGCATCTGGGTAGTCTGAGTACCGGCGTGGTATTCCCCTGAGTCCTAGGAAGTGTTGAGGGAAGAAAGTAAGATTTACTCCGATAAATATTACGAAGAAATGTACTTTTGCTCATCGAGCGTGTAGAGTTAGTCCTGTGAGAAGAGGAAATCAGTGAGTGAATCCCCCGAAAATGGCGAATACAGCACCTATTCTTAAAACATAGTGGAAGTGGGCTACCACGTAATATGTGTCATGAAGAATAATATCAATAGATGAGTTAGCTAAAACAATCCCTGTAAGCCCCCCTACTGTGAAAAGGAAAATAAATCCTAAAGCTCATAGTATAGGTACTTCATATTTAATACGTCTGCCATGGATAGTGGCTAGTCAGCTAAATACTTTGATGCCTGTGGGGACCGCAATAATTATAGTGGCTGCTGTAAAGTATGCACGGGTATCTACGTCTATACCTACAGTAAACATGTGGTGGGCCCATACAATAAATCCTAATACACCAATTCCTAATATTGCATAGATTATTCCTAAAGTCCCAAAGGGTTCTAATTTAGACGAATAATGAGTAACAATGTGAGATACTATTCCAAATCCTGGGAGAATTAAAATATACACCTCAGGGTGCCCGAAAAACCAGAATAGGTGTTGGTATAGCACTGGGTCTCCTCCTCCGGCTGGGTCGAAGAATGCCGTGTTAAGGTTGCGGTCTGTTAACAGTATAGTAATGGCTCCTGCTAGTACTGGTAGAGATAGGAGGAGGAGAACGGCTGTAATTACTACAGATCATACAAATAGTGGAATGCGTTCTAGACGTAGACCTTTTGTACGTATATTAATTACTGTTGTGATAAAGTTTAAAGCTCCTAAAATTGAGGAGACACCTGCTAAATGTAGCGAAAAGATGGCTAGGTCTACGGAGGGGCCCGCGTGAGCAATATTCCTTGCTAGGGGCGGGTACACCGTTCATCCTGTTCCCACTCCTTTTTCTACTGCGGCTGAGGATAGAAGGAGAGTTAGTGAGGGGGGGAGAAGCCAGAACCTCATGTTATTAAGGCGTGGAAAGGCTATGTCTGGGGCTCTTAATATTAGGGGGAGGAGTCAGTTTCCAAACCCCCCGATCATTACTGGTATCACAAGGAAGAAAATTATTAAAAACGCGTGAGCAGTCACGATTGTATTATATAGTTGGTCACTTCCCAGGAGGGCTCCAGGTTGACCTAGTTCAGCCCGAATTAGGATTCTTATAGAAGTGCCGAGAAGACCAGATCATGTTCCGAAAATGAAATATAATGTACCGATGTCTTTATGATTAGTTGAATACAGTCAACGCAT